AATGCTTAAAATAAACCAGCTTTTTWAACCTAATAATTAAGCAAAATCAGATAATAATAAACTTAAAGAAATTAAAATACCCCCAGCTAAGTTTAGAACTAAAATTGAATTAATAATTAATAGTTTATATGATCCTTGTAATTTACTAAGACTCGCCCCACTAACTCAAATATTATTTTCTTCTTCGCTTAAACTAAAATTCACATTTAAATTACCTAATTGATTACTATTAGATCTTAATCTAGAGCCAGAAAAAAACATTAAAGAAAAAAGTAATCTTAAATAATAGAATAATCTAATTAAAGATCCTGCTAAGAGAGGAAAAATGCAGCCAGGAAAATACCCACTACAAGAGGATCAAATAGCTAACCATTTACCAATAAAACCTAAAAGAGGAGGTATCCCTCCAAGTGATAATAATATAAAAATTAAACAAAACTCATTAACCTTTGATTTCTCACTACCTAAAGAACCAATTTGCCTGTATAAAGAATTTTCAAAACATCATAGCACTATAAAAACACAAATAGAGGTTATAAAATAAACAAAAAAATAAATCTTTAAAGCACTCTCCCTAACAGCACCACAAAATAACATCCACCCAACATGCCCAATTGAAGAATAAGCTAAAAGGGCACGAATTTGGGTTTGATTTAATCCTCCTACGCCACCAACGATTCTAGAAAATCCAGCAATAATAATTAAAAATCTTATACCATAAAAACTTCTGTTATCCCAATTATATAGTAAGCTTGACAATAAAAATATAGGAGCTACTTTCTGTCATGTAGTTAGTACTAAACACCCTATTCAAGAGATCCCTGCTATTACACTAGGCAACCAAAAATGGAAAGGAAATCTGCCTAATTTAAGTATCAAACCAAAAATAAGAATTACTAAACCAGAAGACAAATGTAAGAATCTCACTGTCTCTCAGCTAAGAGAAACATTAAAAGACATTAAACTACCTAACATAATCATCCCAGAGCCTAAGGCTTGTACAATAAAATATTTTATTCCAGATTCCGTTTCCTGGACAATTCCACGGTAAACTAAGATAGGAATAAATCCTATTAGGTTTACTTCTAACCCAACTCAAATGCCTAATCAATGCAAAGACGACAAAGATATAACTCTCCCAAAAACAAAAACAAAAATAAATAAAAACCCAAACGGTATTGCGGAAAACATAATAAGAAAAAGGATGGAATCGAACCACCCAAAACAAAGTTAGCAGCCCTATTTTATGTCCAGTTCTTTCTTTTTTACAAAACATGAAATCCTTAAATAAACTGTAATCTATGAAACAGCTTAAGTTAATTCTGAGAGCTGATAATATAATTAATTAAAAAACACCTCCATCTTTTTAAAGTATAATTTAATTTAAATAGTTCTAAAAAACTTTAAGATATTCAATCTAAAGATCCTTCATTCCACTCATGGAATAAGCCTAAAATCAAAATAAAAAGAAAAATTAATAACCTTACATAAAGATAAAAATCCATTCCACCAGAAATCTTAATTACAGGCGGAAATAACAAAACGATTTCTACATCAAAAATCAAAAAAATCACTGCTAACAAGAAAAATCGAAGAGAGAAAGGTAAACGAGCTGACCCTATAGGATCAAACCCACACTCAAAAGGAGAGCTTTTCTCACGATCCAACACAGATCGCTTAGATAAAATTCAAGCCAATATTATTACAACAACAGAAATAGCCATAGCAAGTAACCTAGAAAATAATGCCCCTAACATATTAGGTGAAGAAGAGTAAACCTCTTATGCACTGCGTCATCATCGCAATCCGTTTCATCCGGCACTACACCAATTTCATTTTTATTTTGTAATAAACCTAAATAACTCCACTAAACTATGATTAATATTGGATATAACAAAGTGATAAAAAGAAACTTATCTTTACCCTCTGACTTACAAGGCCAGCGCAAATACTATTCTGCTTTTATCACAAAATCAAACGAGCTAAGACCTAGACAGGTAGTACATTTTAGCTACAACTTCCTAATTAACAGCTAGGCGCCCAAATTTGGCTTCTGCCTACTTAAAATAAAATAATTTCCTATACATCAATTGACTACATACGCTGCCCCTTCTTCCTTAATTAACTCATTTAATTTATTTATTATTCTAGGGCTTTACATAACCACCCAATAAATAATACGTTTATAATTATTAATAGGGACAGACTTTCACTATCAAGAAACGGGCCGAAACCGCATGTAATTTTCTCACTTCCTAGTACAAAAACAACTATCTTTATTATGGCACCAGAAGAGCAAATTCTTCGTTTTCTAAATGCAAATCAGACCTTTTAATGTAAAGTATAGCACCTAGAGGTATTGTACTAACATACCGTTATTAGATTAAAAGTCTAATGCTTTATCTCAGCCACCTAAAAATTACAAAACTTAACTAGCCCACCTAGCAGAACAGTGAGTTATTATGTGCACTTAATTTGTATTAAATTAACTTGTAGAACTTTAAGTGATTTTAAGTTTAACCTTAAGATCCCCATCAATAAATAGAAAGATATAAAAATAATCAAACTACATCAACAAAATGTCAATATCATGCCGCAGCTTCAAACCCAAAGTGATGCCCAGTAGAAAAATGGTTAGCCTGAAGTCGTAACAAACAAACTGCAAGAAAAGTAGTACCAATTAAAACATGAAGACCATGAAACCCAGTAGCTACGAAAAAAGTAGAACCATAAGCTCCATCTGAGATAGTAAAAGGAGCCTCATAATATTCTCCTCCCTGAAGAATAGTAAAATAAACACCTAAAACAACTGTTGCCGTGAGTCCTTGAAGTCCACCAGAACGATCTCCTTCCATCAGAGCATGATGAGCTCAAGTTACTGTTACCCCAGAACCCAAAAGGACGGCAGTATTAAGAAGAGGAACTTGAAAAGGATTTAGAGGATCAACACCAACAGGAGGTCAACACGACCCCAACTCAGGAGTTGGTGCCAGTCTTCTATGAAAATAAGCTCAAAAAAAAGCAAAGAAAAAACAAACTTCCGAAGCAATAAATAAAATTATTCCTCAACGCAAACCCGAAGAAACTTTCCCTGTATGGAAGCCTTGAAAAGTCCCTTCACGAATAATGTCACGCCACCATTGAAGTATAGTTAAAATAACTAATACAAAACCCAAAATAGTAACAGAATAGGTGTACCCGTGAAATCACCCAGCAGAGCCAGCAGTCAGAAAAAGAGCCCCCATAGAACCAGTTAATGGCCATGGGCTAAATTCAACTAAATGAAATGGATTTCGGACCATACCTAATATTCTTAAATAGAATACGCCACAAATAATTTTACCCACTTTAAGATACCTTAATCTAATTGCTTGGAAGGCAATTAGATTAAGGTATCTTAAAGTGGGTAAAATTATTGTTATAAGATAGTATAGGGAGTACTTGGAGTTTTGATCTCTGCGGGAAAAGTTCAATTCTTTTTCTTATAGAAGAATCTTAGGTTAACCATCAAACCAGAAGCCTTCAAAGCTTTTAATGGAAAGTTTATTTTTCAGATTCTGCCCTAGACTCTGTAGTTGAATAATACAACAGTAAATTGCAAGTTTAAAGGTGTATAGTTTGTACCAGGGTTTGCGGGATGGCTGAAACATTAAAGCGAAAGATTGTAGCTCTTTTAATGGAGGGGATAACTCCTCCCGTAAAAAAAATCAACTATTTTGCACTTATTAGTCTGATTTTATATTAAATTTGTAGTTGTATTAAGAAATAAATTTAAAGGTATAGTAGAGTAAGCTAAGATAGAAGCTGTCGGGTTCATACCCCGAATATGAAACGAATGTATCCTCTATTAATTTAAGTTTTAATGTTTGGTAGATTTGGTCTTAGTCTCCTTTCTTAATTTAAGTGATATTTAAACACATGGTATCTTATGAGTTTCAGTAAGTAAGTAAATGGGAATTTAATAATGTTAGTTAAATACTAATTATTTTTATCTTACTATGGCATAATTTTTATAATAATACGTTGAATATTATTTACTCGAACACCAGTGTTGGAGATTGGTTTATAGATTTAGGTCTGATTCAGTAATTGACTTATTTTAAGGCCTGGTAAAGTTTGTGCCAGCCACCGCGGTTAGACAAACATGGTCGAATTAAGATTAGTACAGTAAAAGAGGGGGTTAGAGAGTCTGACAAGATTAACTTGTTATAGAAGAAAAATTAAATTTTCTGTAAAGGTGGAATTTGACTAGGAAAGCTAATTTCTTGTTTTCTTGGATCTTGAGGCCCTGAAATCTCAGGTAAAAACCGGGATTAGATACCCCGTTATTTGAGGTGTAAATTTTAATCTTAATGAATATTTACTAGAGTATTACGGATTCTGTAAATTTAAAATTTATTGGAAGTGATCTAAAACTCAAAAGACTTGGCGGTGCCTTAAATCCTTCTAGGGGAACCTGTCCTATAATTGATAGTCCACGGTTTATCTTTCCTTTTTTTGAATAATTAAAATCAGYTTGTATACCGTCGTCGTCAGATTACCTCTAAGAGTAAAGAAGTTATCAATGAGAATATTATACATCAGTAAATAATTTAGTTATAGATTGTAGTGTAGTTTTCTGGACGTCAGATCAAGGTGCAGCCTATAGAAAGGAAGAGATGGGTTACAATAACTAATTGTTAGACGAATTTCTTGTTGCAAAATAAGATTAAAGGCGGACTTAGAAGTAATTAAAAGAGGAATAGAGAGCCTCGGTGAAGGTGGCTCTAAGGCGTGTACACATCGCCCGTCGCTCTCGTTGAAAAATGAGATAAGTCGTAACATAGTGAGGGTACCGGAAGGTGTCCTTGGTGAAAAATGATCTGTAAATTAAGTATGAATTTAAGATTAATTTCGATAGGATATAGCATAAATATAATGTACTTCGCTTACACTGAAGTGATAACTTAGATTAAGTTTATCTTAAAATTATTTTTTAACTTTATAATTTTTTTTTGATTAATGTGCATATGCATGTTATTGAATCAGGAAATAAATAATATTTAAATAAGCTGGAAAGAACCATCTAGTTTTCTTAGTAATGGTGAATGAAAATTAATTTTATGTTAGAGTGGATAAGTACTGTGAAGGAATAATATTTATTAGTTTTAAAATAGTAAAGATTTAATCTTGTACCTTTTGTATCATGGTTCTTTTAATTAAGTTTTTTATAAATTTTTCCCGAAAAAAGTTGAGTTATCATTTAACTCGGAAGTACGTTAGCGTAGAAAAGCTATGTATAGATTAGATGATAGGGGTAAAATGCCTTCCGAAACTTTTGATTGCTGGTTGGTTAGGAAATGTATCAAAGTACAGGTAAATTATAATTAAATTTTAACTTTTAATTTTGCGATTTTATTTATTAAAGTTAAGAATAAGATAATTTAACTGACCTAAAGAAGGATAAGCTTCTTTAGGAAACTATAAGGTTTAGTAAGGAAAATAAAATAAGTTGTGGGCTTAAGATTGGCCATCTAACAGATGAAGTTTGTTATATATTATTATATACTTTGTTTTGAAGATTTTTATATTAAAACCTTTAAATTAATTTTAAATAATTTGTTTTATTTAAATAAACACTAACTTTATTAATTGAATTTTAATAATTAATTTGTTTCTGATGAAATGAGTATTTAGAAATTTAATAAAAATTTAGCATTAACAAAAATTGGATGAAAGTTAGATTAATGTATAATAGTAAAGTAATAAAAGTATTTAGTACATGTATAAGTTTTAATTTCAAAATTGAAAAAAGGAATTCGGCAAAAATCAGTTTCGCCTGTTTATCAAAAACATCGCTCTTTGGAATGGCTCTTTAATCAAGGGTCTATTGCATAGTATAAAGAGTCGGACCTGCCCAGTGACTATAATGTTAAACGGCCGCGGTACTCTGACCGTGCAAAGGTAGCATAATCATTTGCCTTTTAATTGGAGGCTTGTATGAATGGTTTGACGAAAGCTGAACTGTCTCTTTTTAAATATATAAAAATTAATTTTTAGGTGAAGAAGCCTAACATTTAACTGAGGGACAAGAAGACCCCGTTGAGCTTTAGTGACCTAGTGCACTAATATTTAATATACCATAATGTATAAATTATTACACACATTAGAATGTAGGTAATATTCACTAGAAATCTTTGGTTGGGGCGACTAAGGAACATGGAAAGCTTCCTTTAAATTATAAATTTTATGGTAATCAAATTAAAATAAATAGATCCAGCATTTGCTGATCAGAGGAAAAAGTTACCACGGGGATAACAGCGTAATCTTTCTAGAGAGTTCTTATCGAAGGAAGGGTTTSCGACCTCGATGTTGGACTAAGATATCCTAGAGGTGTAGAAGCTTCTGATGGTTAGTCTGTTCGACTATTAAAATCTTACRTGATCTGAGTTCAGACCGGMGTGAGCCAGGTTGGTTTCTATCTTCAGTTAAACAGAATAAATTTTTGGCTAGTACGAAAGGACCGCCATTAAACCAAATGCTTTGTGTACAGGAACAAATCTAATATAGTAAGGAGTTAAATTTATGGGATTAAACAATTCTAAATTAAATTGAGTTGGCAGAATTATGTAATTGACTTAGGATCAATAGAAATAGGTGAAAATCCTTTACTTAATAAGCATTGTATACTAAATATATAGAATATAGCTATTATTTTATCTTTAGTTACTATTTTGTGTGATTAATAATACAAAATCTAAACGAATTAAAATGGCAGATTAGTGCATTAGGTTTAAGCCCTAAATATAAAGATTAAAATTCTTTTTTTAATAGATGATGATAGTAAGATCTCTTTTATCTAATCTTGTAACATATGTCTGCATTCTATTAGCAGTAGCTTTTTTTACCTTGTTAGAACGAAAAGGGCTGGGGTATTTCCAGATTCGTAAGGGGCCTAATAAAGTCGGCCTAATAGGGCTACCACAGCCATTAGCTGATGCTGCGAAACTTTTTACCAAAGAGATGACTAAACCAAGTCTAGCAAATCAATCCCCTTATTTTTTAGCTCCAGTAATAAGATTAATTTTAACTTTATTGTTGTGGGAGTTGTATCCTTCAGTGAATAGCTCAATCTATTTTATTTGAGGTGTACTATTTTTTCTTTGCGTATCAAGCTTAAATGTTTATGGAACACTTCTTGCTGGGTGGGCTTCTAATTCTAAGTATGCTTTGTTAGGGGCTATTCGGGCCGTTGCACAGACTATTTCTTATGAAGTTAGACTTGCTTTAATCTTATTGTTTGTTCTGTTTACCTGCAGGAGTTTTAGGTTTCTAGAAATTAAATATTTTTCTGAGATGGTTTGATTATTTTTATTAATAGTTCCTATTTCTTTAATTTGGTTTGTTTCTTGTGTTGCTGAAACTAATCGTGCTCCATTTGACTTTGCCGAGGGTGAATCAGAATTAGTGTCTGGATTTAATATTGAGTACGGTTCAGGAGGATTTGCCCTTATTTTTATGGCCGAGTATGGTAATATTTTAGTTATAAGTATATTTACTGCTATTTTATTTTTTGGTGGAGGAAATCTTTTTGTGTTAGATACAGAGTTAATAATAGGATTGAAAGTTCTATTTTTTGCTTTTGTTTTTGTTTGAGTTCGTGCTACATTGCCACGGTTTCGTTACGATTTACTAATAGGATTGACATGAAAAGTTTTTTTACCAGTATCATTAGGGGGCTTAATTTTTGTTAGTGGAGCTCTTCTCATACTTAATACTTGATAGTTAACTTTATTTCATAGTATGGTCAAAGAATATACCATATTACTTGGTTTTGTAAATAATACAGTTAATTTAATTTTAGATATATATTTTGGTGATTTATCAAGTTATTTAATGTTTATTAAAAAATATTTAGAGGCTGTTTTTGTTCTTAGGTAGACAGTTTATTTTTCTCATTTTTATAAGAATTAGTAAAATTACGGTAAATTAAAATATATCTTGGAAAATAACGAAACCCTAAAACAAGATAGTAGTTTAATAAAATAAAATATTGGCATTGGAAGCCAAAGATTAGGTGGAGTAGTCCTACTTCTTGAAATAAATGAGAGTAATTGTTATTTCTAGTATGTGTTTTTCTTTACTTTTTCTTATACCAAGAATGGTCCAACCTTTAAGATTAGGACTTTGTATTATGATATTTAGAGTTCTAATCTGTGTATTATTAGGGGTTGTTATGGCTTCCTGATATAGATATATTTTGTTTCTTGTTTACGTCGGAGGTTTATTAGTTATATTTGCATATGTTTCTGCGCTTGCACCAAATAATTTTTTTTCTAGTCTTAAGTCTGTGGTTAGTTTTTTGGTTGTATTTATTACTGTTTCCTTTATACTGTTTTTTTTGTATATTCCGGATTTTAGATTTTTAAGATGGGAGAATGATTTAACTTCATATAAAAGTTCCTTTTCCAGAGGAAAAGGAGTTATCAATCCTAGAAGAGCTTCTGTAGTAATTTTTCTAGGAACGGTTTTATTAATTAATTTATTGGCAGTTGTAAAAGTTTGTTACTATCAGCAAGGACCTTTGCGATCTCATTTTGAGTTAAAATAAAAGTTAAAACTATTTAATAATTCATACATAGTTATAATAGAGAGAAAGTAATAATAGATTTTACTATTTTTAAAATACATTATTAAAATAATGACGGGAATAAATATATATTTTGTTAGCAAGATATTATATAAGAACTATGCATAGTCCTCTTCGTAAAACACATCCAGTAATTAAGGTGATTAATGGTGCTTTAATTGATCTCCCAACTCCTAGAAATTTTTCTATTTGATGAAATTTTGGGTCTTTACTAGGCCTATGTTTAATTATTCAAATTGTCACTGGCCTTTTTTTATCAATGCACTATACTGCTCATGTTGACTTAGCATTTGCATCTGTCTCTCATATTTCACGAGATGTGAATTATGGGTGGCTATTACGTGCCCTCCACGCTAATGGCGGATCTTGGTTTTTTATTTGTATTTATTTTCATATTGGACGAGGAATATATTATGGGTCTCACCTGAACATCCATACATGAAACATTGGTGTTGTATTGTTAGTGCTGACAATGGCAACAGCTTTTTTTGGTTATGTACTTCCTTGAGGGCAAATATCTTTTTGGGGAGCCACAGTAATTACAAATTTATTTTCTGCTATTCCTTATATTGGTACGGAACTTGTGCAGTGAATATGAGGGGGATTCGCAGTAGATAATGCTACTCTAAATCGATTTTTTAGCTTGCATTTTTTACTCCCATTTGCTATTGCTGGGCTTTCAATTTTACATCTACTTTTTTTGCACGAAACAGGATCAAATAATCCCCTAGGCCTAAGAAGTGATGGTGATAAGGTACCATTTCATCCTTATTATAGTTTTAAAGATCTTGTTGGTTTTGTGATTTTATTGGCTTTATTAACTTTGTTATCATTATTTGATCCCTTTTTATTAGGTGATCCTGAAAATTTCGTTCCCGCTAACCCACTAGTGACCCCTGTTCATATTCAACCTGAATGATATTTTCTATTTGCATATGCTATTTTACGCTCAATTCCAAATAAATTAGGAGGTGTTGTTGCACTAGCAATGTCTGTAATAATTTTATTTATTGTGCCGATTTCTCATATAGCAAAAAGCCGCTCTATGTCTTTTTACCCATTAAATCAAATTCTTTTTTGAAGATTGGTTGGAATCCTTGCTATTTTAACTTGAATTGGTGCTTGTCCTGTAGAACCTCCTTACGAGATAATTGGACGAATTTTTACTGTCCTGTATTTTATGTATTATTTAGTTAATCCTTTTATTCAGTTTCTGTGGGATAAAATTTTAAGTTATTAGTATAAGGTATATGAAGTTGTCCGTCTGGGATATATTTTGTCTTGAAAATAAAATAAAAGTGTTCAATTCACTTGACAACTTATTTCTTTAATCTACACATTGATTTTATATATTACTATTTTAAAATAGTAAATTTTGTTTTAAGAAGGTATGATAAAAGTCTCTTATTTACATCTAATTGCAATTACTGGTGTTTTACTTTCTGTACTGACCCTCTGTCTTCAATACAAGCATTTATTAAGAGCTTTATTGAGTTTAGAAGCAATAACATTAAATCTTTTTATTTTATTAACAAGCATTTCAGCAAACTTTAACTTTGAGGGTTCTATGTGCTTAGTCTTAATTACTATAGGAGCATGTGAAGCAAGATTGGGTTTAGCTGTCTTAGTTTCGCTAATTCGTACCCATGGAAATGACTACGTCTCTAGTTTCAGATCACAAAAATGTTAAGATTGGTTAGGTTAAATCTTTCATTATTTTTTAGGTTTAAAGAGAAATATTTATTCTGATATTTTCGTTTATGGGGACTAGCATTAGGTAGTTTTATTTCTGTTTTTATTTTATGATCTGGTAGATTAAGTTCTATAAGTGTGTCCAATTGATTTTTATTAGACGGATTGTCCTCTTCTTTGGTAATTTTAACTTGGTGAATTTCAATATTAATAGTTATAGCAAGCCAAAGCGGAGTTAAGAACAAAAATAATAAATCAATTATATTTACCATATGTATCTGTATACTAAACTTCATTTTAATTATAACATTTTTTTCCTGTGACATTATTTGGTTTTATATTTTCTTCGAAGCATCCCTTATCCCTACTTTAATTTTAATTTTAGGTTGAGGCTATCAACCAGAGCGATTACAAGCAGGGATATATATAATATTATACACGATTACGGCTTCTTTACCATTACTAGCACTTATTTTATTAATAAGAGATTTTAATGGTACTTGCAGTTTTAGGTTAAAAAATTTACTAGAGAGAAGAGGGACTCAAGGAGCCATATGACAGTTTGGTATTTTACCAGAAATTATATTTTTTATTGGGTTAGCTGCTTTTCTTGTCAAATTGCCTATGTTTTCGGTTCACCTGTGGTTACCTAAAGCTCATGTAGAGGCACCTGTAGCAGGGTCAATAGTTTTAGCAGGGATTTTACTTAAGTTAGGTGGGTATGGAATACTGCGAATATATCAATATCTTTCCTTAGGTGTTTCTGGGTCTTTAAAAGACATTATTTTTTGCTTCGCAATATGAGGTGGAGTAATTACTAGTATTATTTGTTTTCGTCAAGTTGACTTAAAATCCCTAATTGCATACTCTTCTGTAGGTCATATAAGATTAATACTAGCTGGAGTCTTATCTAATTCTTCTTGAGGATGGCATGCAGCACTAGGTATAATACTAGCTCATGGACTTTGTTCTTCTGCGTTATTTGCGCTGGCCAATTATAACTATGAAAAAAATGGGACTCGTAGACTAGTAATAAGTAAAGGAATACTACTAATTTGTCCAATTATTTCTATGTGATGATTTCTATTTTGTGTTGTTAATATGGCTGCTCCTCCATCTATTAATTTATTGAGAGAAATTTTGGTTTTTCCTTCGGTTTTATTCTCATCTATTTGACTTTGTGTACCTCTTATAATAATAAGTTTTTTAGCAGCTGTATATAGTTTATTTTTATACGTGAGAACACAGCACGGGGGGTACCCTAAATTTACTTCATCATTCATGAGAATAAAAAGAAGACCTCTTTTACTTATGTTATTACATTATTTACCTGTCAATTTAATAATCATAAAGTCGGATATTATTTGTCTTTGAATTATTTAATAAATAGTATTTTCTTATTTATTTGATTTATTTTATTATAATATAAAGATGGTGTAAACAATTTACTTAAGCTGTCAAAGGTATTAAAATTTGATCAAGTTAGTTTAATTTAAAAACTTTAGGATGTGGGCTTAAAAATGAAAATGTTTTTCACTTGATAATGAAGCTTTTTTGGGGATTTTTTAAATTAAAAAGGTCAAGAATTAGATCTTTTATGTTATTTTTTTATGCAGTTAGAATCTTTCCATTTACTATTTATTTTTTTATAACTAATAAGTGTATTTTAATAGAATGAGAAATTTTTTCTGCAAGAAGAACTACTATAAGCTTATCTTTAATTCTTGATCCAGTCGGTATTAGATTTAGTAATGTTGTTTGTTTTATTTCTGCTTGTGTTATACTGTTTTCTTCCTCTTATATAAGAACCGATATTTTTCTTAGTCGATTCGTTAGTTTAGTAATAATATTTGTACTATCTATAAATTTATTGGTCTTTATTCCTAATCTTGCTGCTTTGTTAATCGGCTGAGATGGACTTGGGATTGTCTCTTTTGCATTAGTAGTTTATTATCAAAATCCTAAGTCATTGTCTGCTGGCATGTTAACTGCTTTAGCTAATCGTATTGGAGATGTGATATTACTTTTATCAATTGGGTTCTGTGTTATTCAAGGACATTGAAATATTTTGTTTATGTGACAAAATAGATTCTCTCCTATTTTAGTTTTTTGCGTAGTCGTTGCTGGAATAACTAAAAGAGCACAAATTCCTTTTTCTAGTTGGCTACCTGCAGCTATGGCTGCTCCTACCCCAGTTTCGGCATTAGTTCATTCTTCCACTCTTGTAACGGCCGGAGTGTTTATTTTAATTCGTTTTTTCCCGTTCTTAAATATATTTACTGGGTTTAAAATTGGTTTACTTTTTGTATCTGTCCTTACTTTACTTATAGCTGGAATTGGGGCTAATTATGAATATGACCTAAAGAAAGTAATTGCTCTATCTACTTTAAGTCAATTAGGTGTAATAATGATAAGCTTAGGCTTAGGGATACCTTTTCTTGCTCTTTTTCATCTTTATACTCATGCATTATTTAAAGCTATACTATTTCTGTGTGCGGGAGCTATTATCCATAATAATAGAAATTCTCAAGATCTTCGTCAGTTAGGTAACCTTTGAAATCAGATACCATTAACAATTTCCTGTTTAAATGTAGCTAATTTAGCATTATGTGGAGCCCCTTTTATAAGAGGATTTTATTCTAAGGATTTAATTTTAGAGACAAGACTTCACAGGCCATCTAACTTTTTAATATTAGTTTTAATTTTTCTTGCAACTGGAATAACTGCTGCTTACAGAATCCGATTATCTATTTATTCTCTTTGAGGACATTCAAATCATATAAAAATACATCAAAATTATGACGAAGATGTAAAGGTAACATGAGCAGTCATTCTTCTAAGAACTATCTCCATCTTTATTGGCAAAATTATACAGATAACTGTATTAGAGTTTAATAGAGTTTTAGTGCTTCCAATAGCCCATAAACTGTTAACTATTATTGTAACTCTTCTAGGAGGATGGCTAGCTATCGTAATTTGACAAAGTCCTAGGCTAGACACAATCACTGTTAAAAAATCCTTAAGATTTAATTCATTAATATGGTTTTTAGCCCCTCTCTCTACCCAGCCAGTTATTCTACTTCCATTAAATGCTGGATCTAATTTCTTTAAATCTTTAGATCAAGGGTGGTTGGAGGTTTTTGGTGGACAGGGAATTTTTTTACTTAGAAAAAATTCTAGTATAGTAAATCAGCTGTTTCAGTCTAAACTAATTACTTCATTCATTATAATAATAATTACCTCTGGCATACTTTTATTAATTGTTATAAGTTTTTATTTTATAAATTAAGCTAAATTAATAACATCCTTCCGCTGAGGTACTCTATAAAAATTTATTTATATATATTAACTTAATTTAAAATAATTAATTAGTGCACAAACACTTATTTCAATAAATATTTTTAATAAATAAGATGTGCACAAGACAGCAGAATTGTAGAACTTAATATAAAAGTCAATAAGATATATATATATATATATATATATCCTAATCACCTTAATAACAAGTCTATGAACTATAATGAACTATAAACCACTTAGTCCTTGTTTTGGTAGCTTATATTCTAGAGCATAGCATTGAAGCTGCTACAGAGGGCGGCACTGCCCCCGAGACATATAGGTAAATAAAAATTTTAAATTATATAATTTATCTTGCGTGGTCGTCTGAGTAGAGAGTAACCAATAATGAAAAAATATATGCTTGAATTAAAGCTACGCCAATTTCAAACATAAAATAAAATGATTGTACTAAAACTAAAATAACTACAGCTAATGCTGAATAAACAAAAAAACCAGAACTTAGGTATGTGCCAATTAACCCAAGAACAATATGTCCGGCCCTTATATTAGCTACAAGCCGAATGGATAGCGTAATAGGACGAACACAAAGACTGACAGTCTCTACCAGCACTAGAAATGGATTTAGCGCCGCTGGTGCTCCTCCAGGAAGCAAACTTGCGGCAGAAGAAGAAGGATTGTATACAGCCCCAGAAATAATTAAAGATAACCAGAAAGGTAAGCCCAATGAAAAGCTAATTGCTAGGTGACTAGTCACTCTAAACACGTAAGGAATTAACCCTATTAAATTAAGAAAAATTAGTATTAAAAATAAACTAGAAACAATGTTAACAAACCCTCCTAACTTTATCCCAAAAGATCGCATCAATTGAGATATAATAATTATTTTAGGAGCATTTAATAAATAACTTCATCGAGTGGAGGCAACTCAAAAATTCATATTGAATGCAGCAATAATAGTAAGGCTACAAACTCACATTAAAATGTAAAAAGATATAAATACGAAATTATGATCATCAAAAGAAGAAAAAATGTCTACGAGCATTCTTTATAATATAGTCAAAGTAAATTTAAAATTCATAATTAACAAAATTACTAAATAAAATATATGCAAGTTATTTCTCTATTAATTATCAGTCTCATGACTTTGGAAATTTGTTTAAATTTTCAGAACCAGAAGTAAACCTTTCAGTAACTTGAACTTTATACTCAGTTTTAAATGATCATCAAATTAAAGTAGATCTTAATCCTACTATAGATCAGAAAAGGAAAAATAAAAATAGTCAATTAAGGGGAGCAAGTTGCGGCATAAGAAAATACTGTGCTAATAAACCCAGTAACTTAAGCTTGACAAGCATATGTTATTCTTTAACTAATTTTCCGAAGAAATATAAGTTGAAAATAAATAAATTAATTTAAAATATCAAATTATTAATATTTTTAAATATATTTAATCTATGACTTTAGATATTTATTTATTATAAGGATATATTTGTTATCTACAACTATTCCTATTACTTAGTTATCCGCCACAGCTACAACCCATTTTATAAAATCGTTGATTTCTACGGCTTCCAAGACAATAGGCATAAAAGAATGATTCGCACCACAAATTTCTGAACATTGACCATAGAATACACCTGGGTATTTAATAAAAAATCTTAATTGATTTAAGCGTCCTGGGACTGCATCAGCTTTTACTCCTAATGAAGGTACTGCTCAAGAGTGAATTACATCCGCAGAGGTAACTAAAACCCGGATATCTGCATTAACAGGCACTACAGCACGATGATCAACTTCTAGCAAGCGGAACTGGCCCCTCTCAAGCTCATCTCTAGGGATTATATAAGAGTCAAACTCAATATTTAAAAAATCCGAATATTCATAACTTCAATATCACTGATGACCAATTCTCTTAATAGTTAAAACACAAGACCCAACCTCATCTAACAAATATAATAGACGTAATGAAGGAAGAGCTAGGAAAATTAAAATTACAGCGGGTAAAATAGTTCAAATAGTTTCAATTTCTTGGCCTTCTAGTACATAACGAGAAAGAAAGCTGTTAGTTATTAAGGCTACAGCGGCATAAGCTACTAAGCTAATAATTAAAATTAGTACTAATATTGCATGATCATGAAAATAAATAAGTTGTTCCATTAAAGGAGAAGCTGCGTCTTGAAACCCTAATTGTCCTCACAGGGCCATACCTTATACATTATTAATTAAATACTGTTTTGGTTGAAATTCAATTAAAAGCTAACTCCCTATTATTATATTATGATAATAAAATAGCCCCAGTTTCAGAAGGATTATGAAAATCTGCAGGCAAAACATTGTCTCATTCAAGGGCTGTTCTTATATGTAATCTCCATACTACTCCACGTTGTGAAACGAAAGCTTCCCACACAATAAACATGAAATACAAAACTGCAACAAAGGACACTATTGATCCAAAAGAAGAAACAACGTTCCATTTGGTGTAAGAGTCCGGGTAGTCTGAATAACGGCGAGGTATCCCACTTAATCCTAGGAAATGTTGAGGAAAAAAAGTAAGGTTTACTCCAATAAACATAATAAAAAAATGTGCTTTTGTTCACCGAGAATGTAAAGTTAAACCAGTAATCAAAGGGAATCAATAATTAAAAGCTGCAAATAAAGCAAACACAGCTCCTATAGATAAAACATAATGAAAATGAGCAACTACATAGTATGTATCATGTAGTATAATATCTAAAGATGAATTAGATAACACAATTCCAGTTAATCCACCTACTGTAAATAAAAAAATAAATCCTAAAGCCCATAACATAGGTGCTTCATACTTCACCCGCGCTCCGTGAATAGTAGCTAATCAACTAAATACTTTAATACCAGTAGGAACAGCAATAATCATAGTTGCGGCTGTAAAATAAGCACGAGTATCAACATCCATTCCTACAGTGAATATATGATGAGCTCACACAATAAATCCTAAAATCCCAATAGCAAGTATCGCATAAATTATTCCTAGACTTCCAAAAGTTTCTTTTTTACAAGAGTAATGAGTAACCACATGTGAAATTATTCCGAAACCGGGTAAAATTAAAATATAAACTTCCGGATGACCAAAAAATCAAAATAAATGCTGATACAAAATAGGATCTCCACCTCCTGCAGGGTCAAAGAAAGATGTGTTAAAATTCCGATCAGTTAGAAGTATTGTAATAGCTCCGGCTAACACAGGCAAAGACAGTAATAATAGAATAGCTGTAATTTTTACTGATCATACAAATAAAGGTAATCGCTCAAATTTTATTCCCTGTCATCGTATATTAATTACCGTAGTGATAAAATTAACAGCCCCTAGAATAGATGAAATACCTGCAAGATGAAGAGAAAAAATAGCTAAATCAACAGAAGCACCTGCATGTGCTAGATTACCAGCTAATGGAGGATAAACTGTTCATCCCGTTCCAGCCCCTCTTTCTACAGCAGCTGAAGTTAATAATAAAGTTAAAGAAGGAGGAAGCAACCAGAATCTTATATTATTAAGACGAGGAAATGCTATATCTGGAGCCCCTAATATTAATGGAATTAATCAATTACCAAAACCGCCAATTATTAAGGGCATTACTAAAAAGAAAATCATAACAAAAGCATGAGCAGTAACAATTACATTGTAGAGCTGGTCGTCCCCTAACAATGCACCTGGCTGCCCTAATTCAGCTCGAATTAGGAGCCTTAAAGCAGTACCAACCAGCCCAGATCAAATCCCGAGAATAAGGTATAATGTCCCAATGTCTTTATGATTAGTAGAAAATAGCCATCGCAT